AATAAAGTGCCTGATTAAAGGATTATTTTGATAGAATAAATTATGTAATATTTATTTTTACCTTTATTATATTTAATAGATTTAAACTAAAACTAAAAGCATCAAAAACTTTCGTGCACTAACACTTAAATATAAAAAATAAGCTAAACTAAGCTCTTGGATTCATACTTCAACCATAAAGGTACAGTCCTTTTTTTTTAAATTTTTCTTAAAATAAACTTAACTAAAATATTTTTTATCCTAATATTAATTTTCAGAACTTTAATAATTATCTGTTCTAATTCATGAATTAGAATTTGAATTGGTTTAGAAATTAATTTACTGTCTTTTATTCCTCAAATAATATCCCTTAATAATCAAATAACTTCAGAAAGAAGAATAAAATACTTCCTTATTCAAAGAATTGCATCCATTAACTTTCTATTTTCAATTATTATTATATTTATTTCTAATATAAATATTAATTCATTAAATTTTATTATTATTATATTAAATTTAACTTTATTATTAAAAATAGGGGCCGCTCCTTTCCATTCATGATTCCCCAAAGTAATAAAAAATTTATCATGATTTAATTGTTTTATTTTATCAACCTGACAAAAAATTGCCCCTATAATTATTATTTCCTTCTGTTTATTTAAAACCTTAATTTTTTTTTTTATTATTACTTCTGTAATTGTCGGAAGAATTATAGGAATTAGACAAATATCTCTTCGTAATATAATAAGTTACTCATCTATTAACCATTTAGGATGAATACTTACTTCAATTATTATTAACAATAATCTATTTAATTTTTATTTATTTATTTATGTTATTTTAAATATAAATATTATAATAATATTTAATCTTTGTTCCTTTTCTTATTTAAATCAAATTTTTTCTGCAAATATTTATCCTCAATTTAAAAATATTTTCTTTTACAATATATTATCATTAGGGGGGCTACCTCCTTTCCTTGGATTTCTCCCTAAATGATTAGTTATTAACTTTTTAAGAAACAGAAACATACAAATAATTTGTATTATCCTCATAATAACAGCTCTAATTAATCTTTTTTACTACATTCGTTTAATATTCTCATCATTTATATTAAATTACTTTGAAAATAAATGATATCAATATAAAATTTCACCTTATTATATTAAATATATTAATTTTATAACAGTTATTTCAATTTTAAGATTAATTTTAGTTAATTTAATTTATAATATCTAAAGACTTTAAGTTAAACAAACTAAAAATCTTCAAAATTTTAAATAAAAAATTTTTTTAAGTCTTAGTAAAAATTTACTACTTTAAATTTGCAATTTAATATTATTTATTAACTATAAAACTTAGTAAAAAAGAAATAATCTTATAAATAAATTTACAATTTATTGCCTAAACTTCAGCCATTTTACTTGAATAAATGACTTTTCTCCACAAATCATAAAGATATTGGAACTTTATATTTTATTTTTGGAATTTGAGCCGGAATACTCGGAACCTCTTTAAGACTCTTGATTCGAGTAGAATTAGGAAGCCCTGGATCATTAATTAATAATGATCAAATTTATAACGTAATTGTTACAGCTCATGCATTTATTATAATTTTTTTTATAGTTATACCTATTATAATTGGAGGATTTGGAAATTGATTAGTTCCCTTAATAATTGGTGCCCCTGATATGGCATTTCCACGAATAAATAATATAAGTTTTTGAATATTGCCGCCTAGTCTATTTCTATTAATTAGAAGAAGATTTGTAGAAAGTGGGGCAGGAACAGGTTGAACTGTTTACCCCCCGCTTTCATCTAATATCTCCCACGCCGGCGGGTCAGTTGATTTAGCTATTTTTTCTCTTCATTTAGCCGGAATCTCCTCAATCCTAGGGGCCGTAAATTTTATCTCAACAGTAATAAATATACGAACTACCGGAATTACCTTAGACCGAACTCCTTTATTTGTGTGATCAGTTGGAATTACTGCACTTCTATTACTTTTATCTCTTCCAGTTTTAGCGGGAGCTATCACTATATTACTAACTGACCGAAATTTAAACACCTCCTTTTTTGACCCTACAGGAGGGGGGGACCCCATTTTATACCAACATCTATTTTGATTTTTTGGTCATCCTGAAGTATACATTTTAATTCTACCAGGATTCGGAATAATTTCTCACATTATTTCACAAGAAAGAGGTAAAAAGGAAACTTTCGGGGTCCTTGGTATAATTTATGCTATAATAGCAATCGGCCTCCTAGGATTTATTGTTTGAGCCCATCACATATTTACTATTGGTATAGACGTAGATACTCGCGCATATTTTACATCAGCAACAATAATTATTGCTGTTCCAACAGGAATTAAAATTTTTAGATGATTAGCCACTCTACATGGTTCAGTAATTAACCACTCTCCCAGACTCTTATGATCTCTTGGATTTGTATTTTTATTTACTATCGGGGGATTAACAGGGGTAATTTTAGCCAATTCATCCATTGATATTACCCTCCATGATACTTACTACGTTGTTGCTCATTTTCACTATGTTTTATCAATAGGAGCCGTTTTTGCCATTATAGCAGGATTTATTCACTGATACCCCCTATTTACAGGCCTTATAATAAATAACTTCATACTAAAAATTCAATTCTTAACTACTTTTATTGGAGTAAATCTAACTTTCTTCCCCCAACACTTCCTAGGACTGGCCGGAATACCCCGGCGCTATTCCGATTACCCTGACGCTTTTACAACATGAAATGTTATATCTTCTATAGGATCAATAATTTCTATAATTGGTATTATTTTTCTATTAATTATTATTTGAAATAGATTAATTAACAAAAATATAATCTTATACCCTATTCAATTAAACTCATCCATTGAATGATTCCAAAAATTACCCCCCGCTGATCATAGTTATGATGAATTACCGCAACTATTAACCTTCTAATATGGCAGAACTAATGCAATGGATTTAAACCCCATTTATAAAGATTATATCTTTTTTTAGAAATTAGAACTTGATCAAATCTAAGATTCCAAAACAGATCTTCCCCTATAATAGAACAATTAATTTTTTTTCACGACCATTCAATATTATTCATTTTTATAATTACAATTTTAGTAAGATACGTAATAACAATATTATTTTTTAACAAATTTATTAATCGATTCCTTTTAGAAGAACAAATAATTGAAATTATCTGAACTGTCACTCCAACCATTATTTTAATTTTTATCGCCCTACCCTCACTCCGACTTTTATACCTACTAGATGAAATTAATAAACCCTTAATTTCCCTTAAAACTATTGGACATCAATGATATTGATCCTATGAATACTCAGATTTCAATAACATTAGATTTGACTCATATATAATTAAAGAAAAAAGCCTAACCCCAAATGAATTTCGATTATTAGAAGTAGATAACCGAATCACTCTTCCCATAAACACACAAATTCGAATTATTATTACATCTGAAGATGTAATTCACTCTTGAACTATTCCCTCATTAGGAGTTAAAGTAGACGCCACTCCTGGTCGTCTTAATCAAACCAACTTTTTTATTAATCGGCCGGGAATATATTTTGGACAATGTTCTGAAATTTGTGGTATAAACCACAGATTTATACCTATTGTATTAGAAAGAATTTCCCCTAAATATTTCATTAATTGAATTAAAAATTTTAATCTTTAACATTAGATAACTTAAAGCAAGTTTTGGTCTCTTAAACCACTATATAGTAAATTAGCTCCTACTTCTAATGAAATAAGAATTAGTTAAAAAATAACATTAATATGTCATATTTAAATTATTGAAATTTCAATATTCTTATATTCCTCAAATAATACCAATTAATTGAATCATATTATTTATTTATTTTATCATTCTTTTTATTATCTTTAATTCAATAAATTATTATAATTTTTTTTATAAAATTAACAAATCTCTAACTACTCATCAAAAAAAAATTTTTATATTTAACTGAAAATGATAACTAACTTATTCTCAATTTTTGACCCATCAACTGAAATTTTTAACATACCAATAAATTGAATAAGATCAATACTAGGCCTTATAATCATTCCGTGTTATTTTTGAATTATGCCCACACGATTAATATTTTTATGAAATTTTATTAATTCAAAATTAAATAATGAATTTAAGACTCTTTTAAACAATACCCCCAATGGAACCACTCTAATATTTATCTCCTTATTCACTTTTATTGTATTCAATAATTTCTTAGGGCTATTCCCCTATATTTTTACAAGTTCAAGCCACTTATCAATAACATTAGCTCTTGCTTTTCCCTTATGACTTACCTTTATAATTTATGGGTGATTAAATAACACCCAACATATATTTGTTCACTTAGTGCCCCAAGGTACCCCCGGTATTCTTATACCATTTATAGTATTAATTGAAACTATTAGAAATGTAATTCGCCCAGGCACATTAGCCGTACGACTAATAGCAAATATAGTTGCAGGACATCTTCTCTTAACTTTATTAGGGAACACCGGCCCTAACCTACCAACATCAGTACTGTGAGTACTTATTATCACTCAAATTTTACTATTAATATTAGAAGCAGCAGTAAGAGTAATTCAAGCCTATGTTTTCTCTGTTTTAAGAACTCTTTACTCTAGAGAAGTAAACTAATGACACATAAAAATCATCCCTTCCATTTAGTAGACGTTAGTCCCTGACCCTTAACAGGAGCTCTTGGAACAATAACCTTTGTATTAGGATTAACTAAATGATTCCATCAATTAAATTTTAGCATAATAATTTTAGGAAAAATTATTATTATTCTAACAATATATCAATGATGACGAGATATTAGACGCGAGGGAGCCCATCAAGGACTCCACTCACAAAAAGTAATCACAGGCCTTCGATGGGGAATAATTTTATTTATTACATCAGAAGTTTTTTTCTTTCTCTCATTTTTTTGAGCTTTTTTTCATAGAAGTTTATCTCCTAATATTGAAATTGGGGTTATATGACCTCCTATTGCTATTGAAGCATTTAACCCATTTCAAATTCCCTTATTAAATACAATTATTTTATTAAGAAGAGGAATCTCAGTAACATGGGCTCATCACAGCTTAATAGAAAATAATTACTCTCAATCATTCCAAAGATTACTAATCACCGTAATCTTGGGGATTTATTTTAGAATTCTTCAAGGATACGAATATAATGAGTCTTCCTTTTCTATTTCAGAAGGAACATACGGATCAACCTTTTTTATAGCAACAGGATTCCATGGACTTCACGTTTTAATTGGAACAATTTTTTTATTAATCTGTTTAATTCGATTGTCATTTAATCATTTTTCCAAAAATCATCATTTTGGGTTCGAAGCAGCTGCATGATATTGACATTTTGTCGATGTTGTTTGATTATTCCTTTATATTTCTATTTACTGATGAGGATATAATTAATTAATTCAACTTATATAATATAATAAGTATATTTAACTTCCAATTAAAAAGTTTAAAAATTTAATATAAGTAATAAAATTTATAATAACTATAATTATAATTATTCTAATAATCACTTCTATTATAATAACCCTATCATTTATTTTATCGAAAAAAACATTTTATGACCGAGAAAAATCTTCCCCCTTTGAGTGTGGATTTGACCCCAAATCTCTCGCCCGAATGCCTTTTTCCCTTCATTTTTTTCTCATCACAATTATTTTCCTAATTTTTGATGTAGAAATTTCCCTAATTATACCAATAATTCTAATTTTTAATATTTGTTCATTATTAACTTGAACTATAACCTCAATATTTTTTATATTAATTTTAATATTAGGAATTTTTCACGAATGAAATCAAGGAATATTAAAATGAACTTTTTAATTTATAAAACAGGATTATAATTTATATAAAATATTTGATTTGCATTCAAAAAAAATTGAATATTCAATTTATCTTATAAAAATAAGAAGTAAAACTTACATTTAATTTCGACTTAAAATTTGGGATCCGCCACCCCTTATTTAATTAATTGAAGCCAAAAAGAGGCATATTATTGTTAATAATAAAATTGAATTTTAATTCCAATTAAAGAAATATAAATTTTAAAAATAAGCTGCTAACTTAGTTTTTAGTGGTTAAATTCCATTAATATTTCTTTATATTTATTAGTTTAATCAAACCATTACATTTTCAATGTAAAAATATAATTTTATATTATATAAATAATTACTTAAAAATTTAAACAATTTTCTTAATATCTTCAATATCATGCTTTAATGAATAAGCTATTTAAGTAAATTTTTATAAAAAATAAAAATAAAAATCTTAATAATCAAAAATAAAAAATAAAGATATAAGTTTTAAAAGAATTATATTGAATTAATTGAAAGTTTTTCATAAAAAACAAGACTAACTTCTTAATATTTAAAGAAACTAAATACTCTCTTCAACCCTTATCTAAAACCTTTCCATAAATTACTATCTTACTTAAAAAATAATAATTTAAACCAAAAGTAGATAAATTAGGTAAAAATCACATCTCACTAAAAAATATCTTTATTAAATAAAATCTTATTAAATTTTTTAAAAACTTCATTCTTATTAAAATAGCCACTCCTATTAAAATTCCTATAAATATAACTATTAAAATTCTTAACTTTAACATCAAGGGCAAATAGATTATAACTGGCACTGGAAAGATTAATCATATTAATATTGAACCCCCAATTACTCTTATAAAAGATAAAAATAACATAGATAAAATTATATCCCCGTACTCTTCAAATAAATTAATAAGCGAGGGCATATTTAAATCTCCTATGAGACTATAATAAATTAAACGAACAGTATAGCACACTGTTAAACCAGTTGAAAAAAAATATAAAAAGAAAATTAAAATATTTAAATTAGACAATAGGACAACTTCTAAAATTAAATCCTTAGAATAAAATCCAGCTAAAAAGGGCATTCCACATAAGGCTAAATTAGAAACAACTAAACAAAAAACTGAAAAGGGCATAAACTTAATTAAGTTCCCCATGTACCGAATATCTTGATTATTATTTATTGTATGAATAATAATCCCCGCACATATAAATAACAGAGACTTAAACAAAGCATGAGTTAATAAATGAAAAAAAGCCAAATCATAAAATCCTATGGATAAAATTCTCATTATTAGTCCTAATTGTCTTAATGTAGATAAAGCAATAATCTTTTTTAAATCAAATTCATAATTTGCCACAATTCCAGATATAAATATTGTTAATCCTGAAATCAATAAAAACCCCTTAAACACAATAGTATTATTTAATACAAAATTAAATCGAATTAATAAATATACCCCGGCAGTAACTAAAGTAGAAGAATGAACTAAAGCTGACACCGGAGTGGGAGCTGCTATTGCAGCAGGAAGTCATGAAGAAAAGGGAATCTGAGCTCTTTTAGTCATAGCCGCCAATACAATAAATCACCCAATAATACTTATATATAAATCATTTTTTATAAAATCCATATAAAAAATATAATTTCACCCACCATAATTTAACATTCAAACAATTCTTATTAAAATCATCACATCTCCAATACGATTAGATAAAACAGTTAATATCCCTGAATTATAAGATTTTACATTCTGATAATAAATAACTAAACAATAAGAAACTAGGCCCAATCCATCTCAACCCAATAAAATTCTAATTAAATTAGGACTAATAATTAATAAAATTATCGAAAATACAAATATTAAAACTAATAAAATAAATCGAACCATATTTAAATCAGAACTCATATATCTATTTCTATAAAAAATAACTATTGAAGAAATAAATAAAACAAATCTTAAAAATATTAAAGACATTCAATCCAATAAAATAGTTATTAATAAAGAAGAAGAATTTAAAGTAAATAATTCCCATTCTAAAAAAATAGATATTATATTTATAATAAAGTAAATTCTTCTAAAAAAACAAGTAATTCTTAAAGTTAATAAAAAAACAGTAGAAAATAAACAAATATATAAATTAATTACCTAAAACACATATAAAGTGTATTTTTGATTCCACAAATCAATATTTTAAATAAATTACTTAAGTATCTAATACTTAAAACCATAAATAAATATAATCTAATTTTAAAACTAAAATATTAAGCGGGAATCAATGTAAAAATAATAAAAAATATTCCCGAGAAACCCCCGCCGAATAATTTAAATTACCAAAATTAAATATACCATGCTGACTAAAAGAAAAAAGGAATAATCTATACCCCACTCTAAAAAACGAAACCAATATTAATAGAATTATAGTGACTCATGATCAAGAAACTAATCTATTTAACAATCTAATTTCCCCCAATAAATTTAAAGAGGGGGGAGCCGCTATATTAGAGGACAATAATAAAAATCACCATAAAGCTATTCTAGGCATAAAATTTATTAAGCCCTTATTAATTAATAAACTTCGTCTTCCTAATCGCTCATAAACAATATTTACTAAACAAAACAGCCCCGACGAACAAAGACCATGTCCAATTATCAATACATAACACCCTCTAAACCCTCAACTTCTCAATGTTATTAAACCTCTTAATACTAATCTTATATGAACTACTGAAGAATAAGCAATTAAAGATTTTAAATCAACTTCAATAAAACAAATTAAACTTAAAACTAGCCCACCTATTAAAGACAAGGTAATTCATAAAATACCAAAATTTAAGCACATTATTTCTATTAAAGACATTACCCGCAATAACCCATATCCTCCTAATTTTAATATAATTCCAGCTAAAATCATCGACCCCGATACTGAAGCTTCAACGTGAGCCTTAGGAAGTCATAAATGAACAAAAAATATTGGCATTTTAACTAAAAAAGCAAAAATTAAAAAAAAATATAAAAAAAAATTCTTAAAAACTATACTTTTCATAAAATAAATAACCAAAATACCCGAAACTCTTCTAATATAAAAAATTGCTAATAGCAATGGCAGGGAAGCAAATAACGTATAAAATAATAAATAAACTCCAGCCTGAATACGCTCGGGTTGATACCCTCAGCCCACAATTAAAATTAAAATTGGAATTAAACTGCCCTCAAAAAATAAATAAAAAAAAAAAAAATTTAAAGAACTAAATGTAAAAATTAATATCAACAATAAAAATAAAACATTAAAAACAAACCCCGAACAATAATAATTATTTAAATAAATTGACTGACTTGCCATTAACATTAAAGCACAAATCCAAATTCTCAGTAAAATTAAACCAAACGAAATTATATCTGTTCCAAAAATATAACTTAAATTGACATAATTTAAAACATTAATATTTATAAATAATATAATAAAAAAAATAAAAAACAAATAAATTTGAACCATTCAATATTTTATTTGTTTTATAAAAAAAATTATAAAAATTACTATAAAAAAAAATTTTATCATTTATAAAATTCTAATTGACTGAAAATAATCATTACCGTGAGTTCGAATAATAGAAATTAAAATAGAAAGCCCTAAGGAACCTTCACAAACTGAAATAACTAAAAATAACATTAAAAAATAAAATTCTTTATTAATATAAACACAATAAAAAAAAAGAAATAAAAATAACACTAATATTAAAAACTCTAATCTTAATAAGATAATTAATAAATGCTTCCGATTAGAAAAATAAATGAAATTTCCAATAATAAATATAAACGAAATAAAAAAAATAATATTTAAAACTATCATTAGTTTTAATAGTTTAAAAAAAACATTGGTCTTGTAAATCAAAAATAAATTTAATTTTTAAAACTTCAAAGAAAATATAACCATATTATCAATAATCTCCAAAATTATTATTTTCATTAAACTACTCTTTGATATAAAATTAATTTTAATTAATTTAATAATAATTATTTCAACATGTCTGTTAAATTTTAATCACCCACTTATTATGGGACTAACTGTAATAGTCCAAACTATCTTAATCTCAGTATTAATAGGCTTAATTATTTCATCTTATTGATTTTCCTATATTTTATTCCTTACTTTTATTGGGGGGTTATTAATCCTATATATTTATGTCTGCTCTTTAGCAGCAAACGAAAAATTTAAATTTAATATTACCTCTATTCATTTCCCCCTAATATTTACAATCATAATTTTTATTTTTAGTTTTTATTTCATAAAAAACATTATTTCAATAAATTTAGACTCCAGAGAATGAATCGAGCCTATAATTATCTTTAACAATGAAAACAAAATTATTATTTCAAAAATTTATAATAATTATACCATAAATTTAACACTTATAATAATCAACTATTTATTTTTTACCTTAATTGTTATTGTAAAAATTATTAATTTAAAATATGGCCCCCTACGATCAAATTAATGACAACATTTAATTACTTACCTTTACGAAAAACTAACCCAATTATAAAAATTGTTAACAATAGATTAATTGATCTTCCCTCGCCTTTAAGAATCTCTTACTGATGAAATTTTGGGTCTTTATTAGGAATTTGCTTAATAGTTCAAATTATCACCGGATTATTTTTAGCTATAAATTATGCGGCTAATATTGAACTAGCCTTTGATTCAGTCAACCATATTTGCCGAAATGTAAGATACGGGTGATTAATCCGAACTATCCATGCAAATGGGGCCTCTTTTTTTTTTTTATTTATTTTTATTCACATTGGACGAGGAATTTATTATGAATCTTTTACCTATATAAATACTTGATTAGTAGGGGTTATCATTCTTTTTCTTACAATAGCAACTGCCTTTGTAGGGTATGTATTACCTTGAGGACAAATATCCTTTTGAGGGGCCACAGTTATTACCAATCTATTATCCGCAATTCCATATTTAGGGGAAATTTTAGTTCAATGAATTTGAGGGAGATTTAGAGTAGATAATCCCACTTTAAATCGATTCTTTGCTTTCCATTTTATTTTACCATTCATTATTTTAGCAATAATAATAATCCATTTAATTTTTCTTCACACTACAGGATCAAATAACCCACTAAGCACAAATAATAAAATTGACATAATCCCATTTCACCCTTATTTTTCTTTCAAGGATTCAATAAGCTTATTCATATTTTTATTTGCAATAATAATTTTAGTTTTATTAAGCCCCTATCTATTAGGAGATAATGATAATTTTATCCCGGCCAATCCACTAGTCACTCCAGCACATATTCAACCAGAATGATATTTTCTTTTTGCTTACGCAATTCTACGCTCTATTCCCAATAAATTAGGGGGGGTAATTGGATTAGTAATATCAATTAGAATTTTATTTGTACTACCTTTTACTTTTAATAAAAAAATTAAGGGGAACCAATTTTATCCAATTAACAAAATTATATTTTGAATAATAACAAATAATGTTATTTTATTAACATGAATTGGAGCTCGACCTGTAGAAGAACCCTATATTATAGTTGGACAAATTTTAACTGTATCTTATTTTATTTACTATATTTCTAATCCAATAATTAGTAAATTATGAGAAAAATTAATTTAAATTAATTAGCTTAAAATAAAGCATTTGTTTTGAAAACTTAATATAGGGAGTCCTATTAATTTATTATACTAAAATTATTTCACTATAAATTATAAAATAATAAATCCAATAAAAAATATCAAAAATCCTAAAGATACCGGTAAATAAAATTTTCAACACATATATATTAATTTATCATAACGATATCGAGGAAGGCACCCCCGCACTAAAATAAATAATACAGAGACAAACAACAATTTAAAATAAAAAATAAAACTATAAACCCCACCTCCTAAAAACAATAAAGAAAATATCATTCTCATAAATAAAATTCTTGAGTACTCCCCTAAAAAAAGTAAAGCAAACCCGCCGGCTCTATACTCAACATTAAATCCAGAAACCAATTCTCTTTCGCCCTCAGCAAAATCAAAAGGAGTTCGATTGGTTTCTGCTAATAAAGAAGAAAATAAACAAAAACTTAAAGGAGCTAATAATAAAATAAACCAAACACTTTGTTGATAATTTAAAAATTTAAATAAATTATAGTCAAAAATTAAAAAAACTAAAGACATTAAAATTAAAGCTAAACTAATTTCATAAGAAATAGTCTGAGCAACCGATCGTAGCCCACCTAGCATAGCATAATTTGAATTAGAAGATCACCCTGAAATCATTACTAAATAAACCCCTAAACTTATTAAACACAAAAAAAAAATTATACCTAAGTTAAAACTAACCATTCCAATTAAATAAGGAATTAATGCTCAAATCACTAAAGATAGCAATAAAGTCAAAATAGGAGAAATATAATAAACTAAAAAATTTGATTTTAAAGGAAAAATAATTTCCTTAGAAAATAATTTAATCGCATCACAAAAAGGCTGAGGAAATCCAATAAATCCTACCTTATTGGGGCCCTTACGAATTTGAATATACCCCAATAACTTGCGCTCTAATAAAGTTAAAAAGGCGACCCCAATTAAAACCCCCACTACTAATAAAATAAACCCAATAAATATTATATAAATATCAAAATAATTTATTACTATTTATATGTAAATATACATATATAATTAAATTCTAAATTTAATACATTAAATCTGTCAAAATAGTATAATCACATTAATAAAATTCTTAATAATAAAAATTATTTTAAATATCAAATCCTTTCGTACTAAAATATTTTTTTCTATTTAAAGATAGAAACCAACCTGGCTTACACCGGTTTGAACTCAGATCATGTAAGATTTTAAAGGTCGAACAGACCTAAAATTTAAATTTTTGCCCCTAAATTTTTTCTTAATCCAACATCGAGGTCGCAATCTCTAATTTCAATTCGAACTTAAAACTAAAATTACGCTGTTATCCCTTAGGTAATTTAATCTTCTAATCATTATAAATGGATCAAATACTCATTAATTTATGTAAAATTATAAAAAAGTTTAATTTATTTTTTTATTACCCCAATATAATACTATTTATAATATAAAATCTTAAATAAATATCTTAAAATATAAATAATATAAAAATCTAAAGGGTCTTCTCGTCTTTTAAATAAATTTTAGCTTTTTAACTAAAAAATTAAATTCAATTTAAATAAAAATGAGACAGCCTATATTTCGTCCAATCATTCATTCTAGTTTTCAATTAAAAAACTAATTATTATGCTACCTTTGCACAGTTAAAATACTGCGGCCCTTTAAAAATAATTTCAGTGGGCAGATTAGACTTTAAATTTTTAAACAAAAAGACATGTTTTTGATAAACAAGCGAATATAAAATTTTGCCGAATTCCTTAATTTTAATTTTCAATTATTAATTAATTTATTATTAAATTATACTAATTTTATCATTATTAAATTTATTATTATTATTATAATAATTATTTTAAATAAATTCATTAAATTTTATTTTATTAAATATTATATAAATTAAAAATTTTTTATAAAAAACTAAAAATAATAAATAATTTTATTTTTATAAATTTTTAATATATTTTTAAAATTTTAAATTTTTAAATTAAAGCTTATCCCTTAATTTATTAATAATCAAATATTAACAAACAATTTAATTTATTTATTAAAATTTCATTATCTAAATTAAATTTATTTCTTTAAAAATTAGATATAATTAAAAACGAATAACATTTCATTTCTAACTAATTATTTTAAATATTTATTCTACAATAAATTAAATAATTAATTAACTCTTTTAATTTCGAAATTTTTTTATAAAAAAATTTTAATTAATAAACTCTGATACACAAGATACAATAATTTAAATTTACTTATTCCATAACTATATTTTCAAATATTTCATCATTCTTTCACAATACTAATCAACTATAACTAAATTATTATTTCTATAAACTATACTTAAACATTTAAAATTAATATTACTTTAATTAATTTTTAATTTTAATCTATACACACATATATAAGAAATTTTTAATTAAATTAATTATACTAAATAACTTTTCAATGTAAATGAAATATTTTAATTAAACTATAATTTAATTTCTAGAAACACTTTCCAGTACTTCTACTTTGTTACGACTTATTTCAAATTTAAAATGAAAGCGACGGGCAATATGTACATATTTTAAGTCAAAAATCATTTAAATTAAATAATTTAAATTACAATTAAATCTACTTTTATATAAATTATTTTAATTTATAATCCTTTTAAATTTATTTATTATAACCCATTTATTCTTAATTATAAACTATATCTTGATCTGATGTAATTTTTTATTAAAATTCAAAAATTTTTTCTTTAAAAATATTTTTTTAACGACGATATATAAATTTAAAAAATTAAGTAAAATTAATCGTGTATTATCAATTATTAAACAGGTTCCTCTAATATAATAAAATACCGCCAAATTCTTTAAGTTTAAAGAACATATCTATTAATACTTCATTATTTAAAAATATTTATTTATAATAATAGGGTATCTAATCCTAGTTTAAAAATTAAATTTTATAACTTCATAAAATAAATATACTTAAATCTATTATTAATTAAAATTTAACCTAACAATTATTTTTTTAATTTAAATTATAAATTTATTAATTAAAAACTATATTTTTTATATTATTTGTATAACCGCGATTGCTGGCACAAATTTTATCAATAATTTATTATAATACTAAATTTAAATTTCTTTAATATTTAAAATTAAATACTATAAATAATTTATAATAATTCTTATTTTTAAAATAAAAATCAAATCCCACAATAATTTATATTTACTATATTTAAAATTAAAAATAAAAGCTAGAACTAACTTTATAAAATAAAATTTTTTTTTTTTTTTGTAATAAAATATTTTAATGTCATTAAATATATATGTATAAAATTAATATTCGATTAAATAACATATATTTAATTTAAATTTTAATTATTTTTATAACCAAATATAAATTTATATAGATAAAATTAACATGAATTATATTTATTAATATTTATATCTACATGAATTATATTTATTAATATTTAATTATATATATATTATTAATAAAATATTTTAATATTATATATATATATATATAATAAAAAAATTTTATAAACTAGTATTTTATATTTAATCTTAAA